TTTTGATATTATTTGATTTCTAAATTTTAAGTGATCTGATCTAATAATCATAATAAATACAGACTTGTTATAACATTTTAAAGAACATTATCTAAATATTATCTAAAAATAATTATCTATAAATATAAAAATATAAATTTAAAATTCTCTATAAATTTCTATATAGAAATAGAATACATAATTATCTATATAAGATAGACAAATAAAAAATATACAAATTTCTAATCTACTAAAATAAATTGGGTAAAATATCAATATCAAAGAATCCCAAGATTCAGTATATTATTCATATGTATACTTTCTTTTTAATCATAATCATTTCATTATCATAATCATTTCATTCGCGAGGAGCTGGATGAGAAGAAACTCTCATGTCCGGTTCTGCAGTAGAGATGGAATTGCGAAACAACCATCAACTATAACCCCAAAAGAACCAGATTCCGTAAACAACATAGAGGAAGAATGAAAGGAGTATCTTATCGCGGCAATCGTATTTGTTTCGGTAGATATGCTCTTCAGGCACTTGAACCCGCTTGGATTACGTCTAGACAAATAGAAGCAGGGCGTCGGGCAATGACACGAAATGTACGCCGCGGTGGAAAAATATGGGTACGTATCTTTCCCGACAAACCAGTTACCCTAAGACCCTCGGAAACACGTATGGGTTCGGGGAAGGGATCTCCCGAATATTGGGTAGCTGTCGTTAAACCGGGTAGAATGATTTATGAAATGGGCGGGGTAGCAGAAAATATAGCCAAAAAGGCTATTTTAATAGCAGCGTCCAAAATGCCTATACGAACTCAATTCATTATTTTGAGATAGGAATACAGAACTAAAAGGAAAAAGCCTTTCTTTATTCATTATTTTGAGATAGGAATACAGAACTAAAAGGAAAAGGCCTTTCTTTGTTAGGAAAAAATTCGCAAGTTTCTTTTTTTTTTTGTTTTGGACAAACAATATTTCTTTTTTTTGCCCCTTTCCATTGAAATAACAGATTCAAAAAAGAATATGATCCAATCTCAGACCCATTTGAATGTAGCAGATAATAGCGGAGCTCGAGAATTGATGTGTATTCGAATCATAGGAACTAGTAATCGCCGATATGCTCATATCGGCGACGTTATTATTGCTGTGATCAAGGAAGCAGTCCCCAATTCACCTCTAGAAAGATCTGAAGTGATCAGAGCTGTAATTGTGCGTACTTCGAAAGAACTTAAACGCGACAACGGTATGATAATACGATATGATGACAACGCTGCAGTTGTAATTGATCAAGAAGGAAATCCAAAGGGAACTCGAATTTTTGGTGCAATCGCTCGGGAATTGAGACAGTTAAATTTCACAAAAATAGTTTCATTAGCACCTGAAGTATTATAAAATAAAGCGTTATAAGAGCATTACATGATTTCTAATATTTGATATTTGAACGAAATCAATTAAATTAAAATTAATTTAGTAGATTGTGTTTCACGCATATACCTTTAATAAAAATATATAAAAAAAATATAAAATTAATAAAATAAAAAATAATAATATTTAATTCATAAATTATAAAAAAAAAATGAAAACAAAGTATGTTGATTATATCAAAATTACGAGGCAACAAAAGGTTTAGTTTATCATGGGTAGGGACACTATTGCTGACATAATAACCTCGATACGAAATGCGGACATGGATAGAAAAGGAACCGTTCGAATAGCATCTACTAACATCACCGAAAACATTATAAAAATACTTTTACGAGAAGGTTTTATTGAAAATGTGAGGAAACACCAGGAAGGCAAATTTTTTTTTTTGGCTTTAACCCTACGACATAGAAGAAATAGGAAAGGACCATGTCAAACGAGTCTAAATTTAAAACGCATCAGTCGCCCTGGTCTACGAATCTATTCTAACTATCAACAAATTCCGCGAATTTTAGGTGGAATGGGGATTGTAATTCTTTCTACTTCTCGGGGTATAATGACAGACCGAGAGGCTCGCCTAGAAAGAATCGGTGGAGAAATCTTGTGTTATATATGGTAATCTTTTCGATATTTAAATTGTATCTGAACTTCCCCTATTTGTGAAAAAAAAATAGTAAAGAAGAGATTTCTAATAGCATTCCTCCTACATTAGATTAGTTGATATTTCAAGAGACTTTTAGATAGAAAACAAAAAGAACAAAAAAAAGGGATTCAGAAAGGTTTAATTTCTTAATAACTTTGCAATAATATGTTACGGATTCGTTTAGATTAGATAATGAAAATCTGGTTTTAAATTATGCTTCAGAAAAAGCCCGAGGCGATTTTATACGTATACTATCAGGAGATAGAGTCAAAATAGAAGTAAGTGCTTATGATTCGACCAGAAAACGTCTAATTTCTAGACTCCCCAACAAAAATGCGAATGATTAGGTAATTTTTTCAACTTCAACATTCCTTTTCTTTTTTATATTTTATAGGAATACAATTTACGATTTTAAAATTTAACGAAACTTTTTTTCGTCACAAAAAGTAT